ATCCGGGTCAGTACCTGGTTAAAGGCACTCAAGGAGGCGGGTTCCTAGTTAACAGCCGGCTTCCTCCCCTGTTAGGGGCCTGGAGATGGTTCGTCTTCGATCTCTGACCGGCCTCTCATTTCCATTAGGGCGGATGCATTCCCATTGTAACGGCGGCAGAGGGTGCCTCCGGGTCGAGTAAGGAGTTGGCTTAGTCAGTGAATTCGGTGAATAAGCCTTCCCAGGCGTGGAACTCTTGCTTGTTTGATGCTTTCCAGTGGTAGTTGCGTCAAGCAGCATAAGCGCTTACCTGACCATGAGTGTAATAGGGCCATTTTTTTTCTCTTTATGAAATGGCGAGTCTGATCTGACTCTGATCCCCAATAGGAAGAAAAAAAGAGAACCAATCTCTCATTCGTGACACACGTTGATTCGAACTAAGTACTTCTTTACTCTTTCTTATTCTTAGGAGAATCACCCCACTCCGAAATAGCTGCAAAGCTGGCATGCTGATCCGCGATTACTAGCGATTCCAACGAATTAAAGGCTAATGGCCTTAACTACTTAAACGAATCAATCTCCCACTTCTCCTATTCTCTACTTTAGTAAAAGGAGGGTCTTGCTTTGAAGCTACCTTTCTGCTGCTCATCGCTTTCAGACCAATCTTTGTGCTTACACTACAATATTATGCACCTTCCCAAGCTTGAAACAGGGATAGGAATAAAGGAAGGCCATAATCTAAGGGCTCTAGCTAGAAGGCCTAAGTTCCATTGTCCCATGCATTAGCCACAAGGCACCCGTAAGAGTCGAAATCCGCATTTTTGTTCGGTTCGATCTCCTAAAACAGGAAAGGCGTCATCACTAGGGCTGAGATCTCGATGCTTCTCTTTCTCATTACCTGCTTCCTTTTTCGTGACTTTCTTTATTTAAGAACAAGACCCTCTTTTACGGTTATCGTCTGCCAACGGCATTGAAGCAAGCAGTCTTTGTCCTGTATATCCAGCCGGGGAAGAGCCAAAAGTTCCTTCGAGAGGGGATGAGATCAGTCAAGTCTAGGAGAAGGTACCCCCTTTTAGTTAGTAACAACTTGGTAAGGGATCCAACCCTGTCCACAAACAGCTATCAAAAACGTACTCGTGAGGAAAGCTCTGACTTCGCATGTTTTGAGTTCGATTATACCTTCCTTATAGATATATGATGCAATTCAGGTTTTAGCAATGCTCTCCGTAAGTGAAGGTTGCATTTGAGATGCTTTCATCGGCCTGAAGGAGCAGAGTCATGTGAAACCTTTTCTTGCAAACAGCCTCCTCCGCACGAGATTCTTGCTCTAGAAAGAAATAGTCAATGCCGATATTCCTAGCATTGCCCTCTTCTTATAATATAAGTCTAAATGAAACCTCCTTTTGGACATTTGTGATAGCAGATAGCCCGGAAAACAAGAATGTTCCTGCCCAAGCCTTCTCGAGCCCTTTTGATTTGAGGCAGATGTGGGCTTTCAATGAAGGAAAATAAGACTTTTGCGAGGGCAGTAGTCGGCGTAGGTAATTTCTGACTTGTCATCATACTTCGACCACCTATCCAAGAGGTGAATCTCTAAGATTTGTTTCGGTAATGAATCTGCACTTTCTTGCCTTCCTTAGAAAAAGTGACATACTTAACGGACGAGTAAGAACTATCTTTCCCTTGCTGGTGTAAGGTGCAGATGGAATTGAATCAGAAGACTGAACAGCTATTTCATCAGCTCTGGGACTTTTCAGGAAGAGAAGTGGGATCTCGAAAAATATGAGTATGCCTTTATCAATTCCGATTGAATGTTCAGATGTCTGCTTTAAAAAGTAAGTAAGGCACTAGTCTCAGTTTCCCACCTCCTTTTTGCTGATGATCTGATGATATTTCCCAATCCGGACATCCACTCAGTCCAAAACCTTACTCCGGCCTTCCGGTAAACTTTCAAAAATGAAGCGTATTATGCTATGCTATTTCTTCCGCTCTAAAGGCCGCTATCCTCTCCATTCTCGGTATGCATGAGGAGCAACTCCCTGTAAGGTACCTTGGCTTGCCACTTGTCTCAGCCAAAATTTCATTTGCTAACAGTAATCCCTTGATAGATAAAATCAGAAAGAAGCTAACCGGGTGGAAGGTCTGTCTGGACGACTGCAGCTTATCCAAGACTTTTGTTTCATACCAAACCAACACAAGACTACTTGATGTGCTCCTTTCTGATCTCTTATAGCAGCATGGATGCTATTGAGAGAAAGCTTCGAAAATTCCTTTCCTTTAGGGTGACTGGGATCGCAGGTCAATACGTACAGTTAGCTGGTAGACCATCTGTCAACCGAAAAAGGAGGATTGATTGGGCATCCCAAGCCCTAGAAGATGGAATGAAGCCTGCCTTCTCAAGCAGGTTTGGCTGCTGGCCTCCAACCCCAGTTCCATATGGACCGACTGGATCAAAGCTAGATATAAAAAATCCAAATCGATGTGGGACTATTCCCCTCCAACTGTCTGTTCTCCTGTGTGGAAAAAAATATATGCAAGCTGATCCCCAAAGCAAAGCCATTCATTTGACATTTCATTGGTGATAGATCGATCACTAAATTGTAGTATGATACCTGGCTTTCGAGTGGAAGATTAATTGACACATATGGTGGGCGTGCGATTGTTGATCTCGGCTTGGGTGATGCTATTATTGTATCGGATTTTTTCTGCCACTTTTATTTGAATCTTCCTTTCCCCTCAAACGAGGAAAGAATCTGGACCCTTACGTCTAATGGCCTCTTCACCATCCAGTCAGCCTACAAGGCCTTAACTCCTCCTGCTGCCTCCTTATCCTGGCCGAAAAACATCTGGTTCCCTCCAGATGCATGCGTGCACAGCCTGGTTGGCTATCTAAGGGCGATTAAAGACGAAGGACTTCACTTCCTTGCTAAACTGGGCCTTGGTTACGACTGCGACTGTGTTCTCTGTTACAGAGAATCGGAATCGGTTCCCCACTAGTTCTAAAAATGGAATTACTCCTCCTGGACTTCGGCTCCTCAACTGACTAAACTTCAGAGATATATTGAAGATAGTATGTAGGTTGAGAATGCCCATGAGACTAGTGCAATCAGGTAAGAAGTCAAAGAGTAAGACTAGCAATGCGGGAGAGAAATACTAATTTTATTCTATTTCGCCCTAGAGGAGATAGAGAATGAAATTAGTTAACTTTCCCCCGTAAGAAAGGAAATCAAGGAAAGAAGTCTTGGTAAGAGTGATGTTTTACTATTCAATGACATGCTATCCTTCTCCTTCTATCGGCTAAGGCATTCATTCAGGAGTTTACGCTGCAAAGACGATTCGTGCTAGCTCTTCTTTAACTAGTTACATGAATAGCCTATAGGTCTAGTTTACTAAGCTTTCAGTCTACATAAACCTCATGCAATATTGATTACACTCCTTCTCCTACTGCTTCTCCTTATACCCACTAACGTCAGTCTATAGGTCCTTTGGGCCTAGTGTCAGACTCGACAAATCAAGATAAGTACACGGGATGAAAGATAGGACAAATGCCAAAGAAAGAGAAGGAATAGAATCGGATCTTAGTGAATGCCCTCAGTCTGCTTTGCTCCATCTAAGGCTAGGGTTAGGCACTTCATCTCCCAAACAGCCTTTAAATAGCAAAGGTTACGGATTCAATTGCTAAGAGGGCATTCGAGTCGAGTCAACTTAGGGAAAAAAGCTTTGCTCTATAGTTGAAGAGCTTCTTTCCGTTACTATTTGACAAGTGGAGTTGTCACTCGGAGCCCCTCTGTCAACAAAACAAGCCGTTAGTCAAGAGGTTAGAAACCGTGTTCGGTATCGACAGAGAAAGTAGGGAAAGACAGTGACACAATAGCTCTAACAGAAGCAAGCTGTCAAGAGGGAGCAATGCAGTCAGTATACAGAGTCGGCTTTTTAACCATTCGATTCGCGAGCTTAGTCACCCCTGCCCTATGGATGGTTTCATAGCTTCTGTCAGGTCAGGAGTGAACGAAGGAAAGGTGGTTTCAAGGAAGCCTTCCGTTGATTGTGCGTTTACGCGCTTAACTTGCATTGGCAACGTCGGCCTATCTATATCCAACGTGAGAGATCAATTGCCTTAGTTAGAAGGAAGGCGTTCTCGAGACATAGCTTTCTAATCCGAAATCCCAGCTATTACCTGGTGACCTAGGTTAAAAGAAGGGCAGCTTTCTTCTCTTATGATATTTCTAGTTAGAAAGAGAGCTCGGAAGTAGTGAATTCTTCTCTTATGATATTTCTAGTTATAGGGAAAGCGAACGAGCATTTTCGGGGACTAGCTCGCTTACGTGAGGGGATAAAGGAGGAAGAAGCCCTTTTCTTTTCTTCTTACAGAGGGACTGATTTGATTGACCACGGTCTGACAGAATCCGCAGTTAAGATAGCCACGAGGAGGAATTCCATAGCATTCATAGGCCCTTAGCCAACGGTTACCGTCAAACCCTTCCACGGATCACTCACCTACTTACCCTGAGACCAATGATCTTGAAGCAGAACCAGCTCCACTGATGATCATCGCGAAATCACACTAAGAAAGGTAGATGGGAACAGCGCATAAACGGCTTCTTCCTAATTCCTAAGGTAAAAGGGTTTCCCTTATATTATGCCTTTCCACTAGACTACAATAAAGAAAAGAAAACGAGGATCAGAAGTCAAGTCTTTTTTCACAACCATGCTACCACGCCTACCTCTAATTGAGCAATCCTTGTGAATAGCTGAAACAAATCCTACTGCCAAGCTAGTGGGATCGATCTCTTCTACTATTGTCTTTCCTTTGAATCTTGATAACCTTACCCCGAAACAATGCCATGTTGCTTCCCTGGTCCCGACATGACTGACTGGGCGAGGAAGAACAGCGGAGGCAACCTCCACTCGGATCAACTACCTTTTCTTTAGAGATGGGAAAGGCAGTTCGTAAGAACTGATAGCCATTTCCCCGCGAGGATGAAATGAATGCCTTTAGAATGCCCTACCCACCAAGACCTATTGCCCTTACTCCAACAGATTCAAAGCGGGTAGATCTTTAGATTAGACAATTCCTACTGCAAAGGCTAGAGAGGCAAGAAGAAGAACATCTTACTCAACAAGAGTTAAGGAAGAGATGCGCCTAGCGGATAGAGAAAGCTTTTCACATTCTCCGATCTATGGGAAAAGAAGACCAAGAAAATCTCGACCTCGACCAAACCAATCTCAAGTAGAAGCCAAGGAAGGACTATCACCGGATTCGTTCAAAAGAACAGATGCCAGACTTCACTAAATCAGTCTATTTCTCCGGGGAGGCAACTCTGATCTTCACGTTACTTACGAGGGCGCCCTAGAACCAGGACCCAATCGACAAGGAAAGGAAAGAAACTCCCCATGGTTGGAAATTCCCCATGGATAGCTTGCCCCAGACCCAGCTTTTGAAGTTGAGCTATAATTAGCTTTGGACCGAGAACCAGCTTTCTCCCGCTTTCAAATTGCTTTTCACTTGCCCGGAGATTTTTCTTCCTGAGCCAAGTACACAAGAGATTGAAGGTGCTCATCTGGGCTGCTCTTCGCTCACTTCTCATGCATTAGCCATAACCTATCGAGTCTTCGGGAGTCAGTCAACTCAACCTTCTTGTATATACTTTAGCTATCTGTATGGTTTGGTAAAGGAAGCAAGTCAAAAAGGCTCAACTAGGTCAAAAAGAGTACCCCTTTCTTTTGAAAACTGCCTATATTGACGACTATATTTCATTTTTTCAAAAGGTATAAGGGGGTACAGGCTATAAGGTAGAGGCTGGCTTGCTTTCAAATGGTGTATAGCTCAGAGAGAAAGAAGATTACAAGAAAGAGGATCCAAGTCGAGAGACTGCACTTGCCCTTGCTTTCTCAAATGATCTTTTTTGAACTAGCTTGAACTCACTTTAAGGTTCTGGTTACACTGCCTCTATACCTACTGGAACTGATGTAAATCTTGATATTACCCTATGTTACGAGCACTGGGAGACTATACACTTTAACTAGGACTGCTCCCAAGACTGGCCAAAAGAAGGCATTATCTTAATAATAAGGCTAGCTTGGAACTTAAGGTATTAAAAAAAAAGTTCTAGATTAAGACTGCCTGGAAGGAAAATCTCCTTATTTTCTTAAAGGGAAATCGAAGGTAGGAAAGATTGATATTCAAGTTACCTGGGGTAAGACTGATAGGCCTTAGCCGTTAGCACGTTATTAAAGGAAAGTTCTTACTCTTAGCCACCCTATCCCTCTTAGGGAAAACTCTTATGCTATTAACCGTTTACTTGGCGCCCTTACATACAGTGGGTAATCTCTTTCTAGTCTCATTTTGACTTCCATCCACTGCAAGTTAACCTGTAAGAGTGGTTAATATGGCCAGTGCTAGCGAGTATTTCATAGTGGGATTTGTAGCAGTAGTTGATAGCCCAGTCCGGGGATAATAAACATAGTATACGTCCCCCAGTGCATTGCGTAGACTGACTAGGTCCTTCCCTTGATCTGAAGGGCTATTATTATCAGTGCTTTCCCCATTTATTTTATAAGGAGCTACCGAAAGCTCTTTTTCAAATGGCAAGGAGGAAGGATTATTCAAGTCAAGTTTTAAGTTTGATTTCGCCAGGCGAAGAAGAAGGATTATCAATCTCTGAGTCTGTGGAAGTTTTTCTTTCTTTTTATTTCGATGTCGGTCAAGGCTAGTTTCCCTCCTTAGTACGAGAGTTCCTATTCTATTAGCTAATTCCCTACTGCTTAGGCAGTCGATACTAATATCAGTTTCTATTGAAGTAGGTCATAGAGTAAGCCCCTTTACTTTAAAGGTCCTACTCCGGGAAAGGCGCAAAATGCCGAGGTACGTAGTCTTGCTGTCGAAAGTTAAATGCTTTTTAAGTGAAATTAATCCTGCTTGTTACTCTTCAAATTTCAAATAAAGAAAGAAAGGTAAATAAAATACATCATATAGAAAGAAAAAAGAAAAGTTCGGCTGTATAGCTATTGCTATGGGTCTTCTTATCCGAGGAATGCTTCACACTGTCAATTGCCTTTTAGTGGCGTACTGAGAAACTGTTCACCTCTCCCCGGTCAATTTTAGGCATAGCATTATAAGTCGAACATTACATCTCGATCAATCTGTTCTTAAGCCTTTACTAACTAATCCTGTGCTTTTGCCAGCGAGTTCTTTTAAAGGCAGTGTATCAGTAGTTCCTTCAGGGAGGGCTAGGCCAGGAGGAAGCACTTTTGAAGGCAAGTAGGGATTCATATTAGACAAGCTAGCAAAAAAAGCCATCAGATCAGTCAAGGAAGAAGCATTATTTATCAATGCAGGAAGGAATCTTGAAAATGAGAATGGGCAACCATAAATATCTCCCAAGGCAAGCAGCTTTCTTTACTCCAGTCTTTATGTCTGTATCCCTCTCCCAAGAGTATCAGTCACTGGATAAGGCAAAAGGGATATCTTCCAGCAAGCCAGTTCAAGATGTATTTTGAATATATAGCTTTTTTACTGCCTATAATCATACTCGCATAACATAACTTTTATTTATCTCCCACTGGATCAAAGGTAGAAGGAATTCAACTAAGACTGGAAGACTAGACAAATTACCTGGGAATTGGCACTCTTTTTCCCTTGAATAGAGCAACTATCAAAGCCAAAGCAAAGCAGCTTTATCAACTTCCCCGGCTTCTCTTAAGACTATATTCTCATCCCCCGAAGGCTTACTTATCCTGCATTACTTGAAGAATAAATCCTGATCTGATGGACTATCAGTCTCAGGGAGACAAGGAGTGGACCTGGCTTGTTCACTTGCTGACCTAGGCCTCTTAGATGTATAAAATAAGATGATAAAACTTCTTGTTTAAAGTCGAAAGATTGGAACTCGATGTAAGCCAACAGCGGCTCAATCTGCAGGGAAAGAGATTCCAATTTTGACTGCTAGCAGAACTGGCACTGCAACAAGCTCGGCTGCACCGAAAAAGAGGCAACTAAAACTCCTCCAAGTTGGCCTGACAACAAGGGTAATTGGCTCCAACTCCATCGAATCACTCGGCTGAATCAAAAAATATGGAAGGCCCTAGGATTGAAACTATAACTTGATTATCCACTGTAAAGTGCAGTAGCACTCGCTCGCAAGGACCCCTAAGAAAAAGAAATGTATCTCTTACTAGCCCTACCCAGGAAAGAATAGGAACTATGCTAAGAAGGGGTCTTCTTTTGGCTATATAATATCCTGCTTTCGCACTAGCTTTCTCCTACTCGCCTAGGAAGGACTTCTCACTCGAAATGCGCAGGAGATTTTAAGATAACTGCTTTGTATGAAGCAGGGGATGGAAGATCCGGGACAGGATCGGATGGAAACCAATGGTTGGTATCGAAAAAGACTAGATGGGCGGAGTGAAGAAAGTAGATGCCTAGGACTTCTAGAAAAAGGTATGACTGAAGGATATTCTGATTCAAGCTCTAAACCAAAGCTAATTCTTTTCTCTATTGTAGCCAACAAAAAGAGAAAACCTACTCGCGGCACACAGGCTATATCCGTTCGAGTTCGAGTAAGAAAAAGAGTATTGAGTTGTCTAACCTCTCCCCCTCTTCTAATAGCCATTACAGTTCTCTTTCTCTTGGGATTCACTCTTATTCATAGATGTTTACATATTAATAATACCACGGAATCTCCCTTCCTTCGGCAGTAGATGAAGGCATGGTGATCAAGAGATTGACTGACTTACCCATTACTCAATGCCTGACCTGAATGTGAATGCCAAATGCCTTCAAGCAAAGAGTAGCGGGAAGAATTTGATATGCACAGAGGATTCACTTCTATTCCGAAACAACCTATTCGTCCTAACACTAACACCGGATAAGGCGCAAACAGCGGATAGCGCGCTTCTATATCATATCTGTAAATTTTTTATTAAAAAGTCAGTCTCTCTTCCTTCAGTCCTTTGAAACTATGTCATATGAACTGTCTCTATTAACTGATCACTAACGGTACACATGCTAGATGTGAGATTCAATACCACAAAAGCTCGATAACACAAAGAGAAAGTCATTTGATTGGATATATCGTTAGGTTGTGCCGAATCAAATCTGCTCTTTTTCTTTCTTTGACCGCATCATCCGATTAAGAATAAGAAAAGAAGCGGAAAATCATTCAAGAACAACACAACATCTGATATTGGATGAAGCAGAATGTTTGCTTTCCTTTCAGTTCAATCAATTACACAATTTTTGACTCCACGAGCTCATCAGTCAAGTGCAGGACGAGCTTTGTCTGCGAAACTGAGTGCTTCCTAGTGACCTTGTTTTTTGTTTTCTTTTGGCGAAGTGTCTTGCGCTAGAATAGAAAAATTCCTCCTCCTGGCCCGACTGGGATTGAATACTTCCTTCGGGTGATCAAACAGAGGTGGCTTGCTTTTTTTTGCTATCTATTATTCTACTCTGTCGGGTCTAGTAGACTGCTTTCTTTCATGCAGCATTGGCCGGTGTAAAGTCTAGATGTTTTTGTCACGACACTCTTTTTTTTTTTTCTTAGCCTTGAACCTAAAGTCTTGAGCCTAGTGGGCCCATATTGGTAGAAATCTCATTCTTCACTCTCCCATGAGCAAATGAATTGGTGCTTGCCCTTGTCTTCATTCACTTTTGAGCTCATCAGAGGAAAAATCTCCTTATCGTTGGCAATCCCCATCTAAATCGTCGGTATAAAGATAGATTCAACCAACAGGCACATCCTTAGAGGAGACCAAAGGAAAGAGGATTGGAATGGATTGTTTAATGCCTCGACCAGATGAGGCTATGGAATGAATAGGTTTTGTCCGTTTAATCACTCTTAGCCGGTTCCTTAAGTTTCCACTATTGAACATGTGAATCCTCTAAGATCAAGTATCTATCTCTGGGAGGGCTCCCTTTCGCCAATAATACGGTATTCTCTTTCAGACCCCTCACTCTCCGGTATTCATCTCCTCCGCATGCATAAAAAAATCGCAGATTGCGGACGGAAGTGGTACGGTGGACAATGACGATCGTGACTGGCGTTTGTCCTATACAGAATAACTTCTAGTGGAAGTGGGGCGAGTTTGCTATTGCCTTGGTCCGGAAGGTGCCTCTACGAATAGGTATACTACTACGATTATCCATTTCTGGTAATGTCGGGGAGGAAGTTCGGGCTGGCCTAATTTGCTTTATCAACAGAATGGGGATCTCTCCCAATCCTTTTCAAGTAGACTCTTTTGCTTCGAAACTTTTTTTCCATACGTAAATGGTTCATGGGGACTACGAAAAACTTCCATCTTGTGGCCATCTTTTTGGGATCCTCTTGCCCCTTCTTTCGTTTTTATGGTTAGCCATCGGTCGTAGAAACAATATCTTTCGACAGGAGACTCTACCTCTGATTCATTTCTGTCTCTTGCAACACACCTCTCAAGAAGATGCGTTTACGCAGAACGAACGATTCAAGTTTCGCATCTCTTGTCTCACAGCTTCTTCCTCTGAAGCAATTGCTGAATCGAATGTCTCAGGTGCGGGTCAATTACCTCTATTTCAGTAGTTGTAGGAGCATCTTGCGAGAAGAGAATGTTTTGATAGAATCAAGAAAGAGTACTCGAGATTCTCAAAGAGCACCTTCCACTTGAAAGCTATGCGTTAGGGAAAGACCAAGATCGTAGGCATTGCTTTCACGTGGGTTGGATCGGAAAAAGAATTCCCCATAGGGGGCCCCGGAATCGATGTTTTGTATGCAAGAGCTACTATGTCGAGTCTTCCGCGATAACTGATGTCAGAATGCTCTCCATAAACCATTTCGGGATATCGGCAGTTGGATTTTCCTCTCGAATTCGGCTCACTAACAATCACACGAAAGAGTCGACCAAGCACGTGACACGCTAGGGACAGATTTCAGAAAGATGGGCTCTTTCAGACCCTGACATCGGATCGAAAGCCGGATGCCGATTCTCTTTCACTAGCCGAGTCATTGAGGAAAGCAGATTCGAAGCTATAGTGCCGCTACGCTAGCGCGGATACAGATGCTTGTCTTCGCTCCGTTCTCTTTCTATGCTGACTGGGACTGGGAGGTCTCTCGACGTACTTCCTTCTTGCTTTGACACTAGCACAGGACGGTGGGGTCAGAAGAAGCTCGCTGCCGGAGAGAAGGAAGGACAGTGCTAAAGAAAGGTTTGGAATCTGGGGCCCCCTTCTAGGGATGAGGAAGGAACAAGGTGAGACGAGAAGACCTGTCACAGGTTGGGGAGGAAAACTGAGAGGCGAAAGCTCTCGCATCAAAGCTGTTGGGAAGGAACCTCTTGCTTCACCTACTACTACGTGGACAGATAGATGAACGAAACTCTACTGACTACTCCACGCTAACCTGTGTGCTACCGCTTCCATGCTCGCTCACTGAAACTCTTGCGCTAGATTACGCTTCGCTTAACTCTCGGGATGGAATGGAAAGATCTAGTAGTTCCATGTCGAGTATTGAAAGAAGAAAGCACGCGCAAGAAGACTGCCTGTGACTCCCACTGGCACATATTGACAGATCGGTTACACCTCTACTATTGAAAAAATGACTGATCAAGCAGACCCCGCTTCGCTGCTCTTGTCTCTGTCACCAGCTTTTCAGATCTCTATTGCCATGAAGGAACATCTCTACAGCACGAGAGCGGCATATCGCGGGTCAAAGACCTTTGGTCCCTGTCCGTTGACGGAAAAGAGAAACGGCTTGTGAAAGGATTGCTGTCAAGCTCGACTCTTAAGCATCAAGATCGCATGTTGGATCACTGCCAACGGATCATCATATAGCATGATTCAAACTCCTACCGCTTCGCTAGTGAACTATCCACTTCTGCTGTAAAAACGAATATCCATGCTGATCTTGACCTGACACGAGCTATTGAAGCTCTCTTCCTAGCCCAACACCGCTTCCTGGACGAATCGGAGAGCTTCTACAGGAGTTTTTTGACATCACGCCGAAGGAGTTGCCGAACGGATTACCTCCTATTAGGGACATCCAACACCAAATTTACCTAATCCCCGGTTCCACGCTACCAAACCGGGCAGCATATAGGATGAGCCCAGCGGAGCATGAAGAGCTGAGGCGACACGTGATGGAGTTGGTTCGAAAGGAGCTTATTCGCGAGAGCATGAGCCCTTGTGCTGTACCTGCATTACTAACACCTAAGAAGGATGGCACCTGGAGGATGTGCATTGATAGTCGAGCCATCAACAAAATCACAATTATATCAATTGTAGGAAGAAAAATAACCAAGAGTAGATAGGGAGTTCTCGAAGAGAAAGCAGAGCCGAGAGAAGAAAGTGAAATGGAATCTTCGTTTTTCCAGCGGCGAGACGATCAAAGATAGATAGGCTGGTCGGGAAAGCCCCGACTCCTATAAAGTTTTTGTGATGATAGGGCCTAATTCAATGGAAAGACCGGAAGGAAGGGGAGAGTTGATGGATGGCCTACCAACTCAGCTAACCCCTACTTAGTTTGACTAAAAAGCCCTAAAACTAGTAAGTCCGGTGTGACGCCATCAGACTCCCCCGGTTACTTTACCAACTTGATGTAACCAACTTCCTGAAAGTGGAGAAAGGCTCGAGGAAGGTTTCTTTCTAGTCTTGATATTGAGACGAGTCAGGTTCAGTGAAAGCCCTGGAGAAAGCTATTCCACCCTTTTCTTATAGCATAGCTGCTACTTAACTTTACTGCTGCTCCTTTAGCCTCTACAACATTTCACTGTACTATTAAGTTGAGTCAAGTAGCTTTCCCGGACACTGCTCAACTGGTCGGGTATTGGGGTCATTTTCTCACTTTCAAATCGCCCTATTTAGTAAGTTGGGAAGAGGTCTTCCTTCTCTTGTCTTCTTTCTGAAATCGTCTTTCCCTCACCTAGCTGCCCAGTTCGAAGCAAGAAATCAACTAGTCCGAAAGGAAGGGAAGGGAAGAGAGTCGTAAAGCCAAGAAAAGAGGAAGAAAGCCTAAAGCCATGAACTGGAATTGACAAAAGAAAGAGCAGGTCCGGGACTGATAGTCTCGTAAAGTAAAAGTCAAACATAATAGCAGTCTAAAAGCTGAAAACTTAAAGCCAAGGCAAGTAAGGAAGCTATTTAGTTAGTGCCAGTAGTCTAGTCAAAAGCAATAAGGCAGGAAAAGAAGCTAGCTCATTAGTGCCAAAAGCGGAAAGCAAGCATGGAGAATGACGGCAAGGCAGCTAAAAAAAAGCGTAGTAGCGGCGAGCGAAATGGTTAAAGATTTTTATCGAGGGTATGAAGGCTAGGCAAGACTTTTCTTTTCCGCGGATGATCCTGAGTATTTAGCTTTTTCTTGAAAAGGAGAATTCCGAGAAAAATGCCCCCAGCATAGCATCCTTGATGGTTCGAAGATGTTTTGCTGCTTTCATTTCCCCGCTGCCCCATGCACTAAAGTTACTTCCGATCTTGAAAATGAAAACTTTAACCAATGACCGATTTCTTGAGACGATAGACGGAATTTCTTGAAAAGAGTAAAGAATTTGAGATCTTTAAGAGTTTAAGATCTTAAGATCTGTAGCAATTCTGACTTCTATACTAACTATCTATTTCACTCTCTATGTGGTCGTAGTTTCCCGTATTCTCCGACAGGGATATTGATTTGATATGTATTAGCCCCAAGCCCTCTCTCCGATCCATGTCGGCGTATGCATCATGCATACTATTACTAAGTGAAAGGGGGACTCTTTACTTTTTGTCTTTCTTCATAGCATAAGAAAAACGAGCATCCATCTCGGAGAACCAGCACGTTGTCTTACTTTTGCTTTCCTTTCGATTTCGATCTAAATCCTGGAAAAAAGGGCTTTCATTCAATACGATATTCTTTCTCGAAAACTCAGAAACCAAGAAGTCTTTTCGAGATGCTACCTGAACGGCTACCTAAGTTCTTATTAGAACAAGGCAATAAGCCCATGACTTAAAGACTTTTTTTCCTATTAGGACTTCAGATGCATTCTTATAACGCCCATCTTATGGATCGGTAAACCCAGTATGCCCTGCCTACTAAAAAGTAAAACCAGTACACTGGTCGGTTGAAGAAGAAGAAGGCACTTTCGTGCTACTAGCTTACTAAGCTTCTTTCCCTCTATCTCCACGAAAAGTACAAGTAACTCCAGACGCTTTCTCATTAGCTCATTGGATTCGTCTTATATAATTCGGATTGGAAACTAATCGTCATACTGGTTGGCCCCGGGCGGAGCTAGAGTATTTTGTAACAAAGGGCTCCTGAGGTGCTAGCCGCCCTCTCGGGCTACACTTATACAGCCAGGCCAAACATAGTGTGATTCGCCTAGCTGGGTGATACCTTTTGGAATAGATTCCACCCAGACTTACTAGAATGCCACTTATTTCCTTTAAGGGGGTGAGCTAGGTCTTACAACACACAGTGTTGACCGCTCCTCAATTCTGACTTTCGACGGGAACAAGGAACGATTGCAGCGATCACACCAAGGTCTTCCGTCGGATAGGGGCAGGCATTTTTCTCCATTAAAGTAAGGGGCTTTACTATACGTTCTTTCGCCTTCTCTCGGCTCCTAACAGCCTTACAGAATGAAGTCCATATTAATAAAAGATCAAAGATGAGAAGCTTAAAGCCAGGTATTCGCTTCAGTCTTCAGCCGGACATTGCGGTTGGGTGAAATCCAATCCTTCTGGTCTCTTTCTCACCCGCTTCTTTGTTTTCTTTGTCATTCCACTTTACCAGAGGAGTGGGAGTGGTTTCTGTTTGAAGGATAATAAAAATTTCCTTTTTTTCGATCTACTTCCTAAATGTACAGCTGGGCTGGGAGAGGACTTGTTCCCCTAACAGAGCAGACCAGCAAGTCTCGAAGATATGATAACAAGATGCTCGGGCTAAGGTTCCAGGATAACGACTAGCTTTCCGCCTAAGGGCTAACTGAACTTGCTTTCTCCCGGGATTCTCTTATCTAAGCATTTGCCTGAAAGCGCTTACTCAATGCCAAACTCTCTAACCTAAGAGCGGATCTCGGCTTACAAATGCCAAAGCTGTCAATCCCATTCTTTGTGGATAAAAGTACACTACCCCGTCTTCGGCTTGCCTGTAACCTTCTGCTTGCTTGGCTACAGTAACTCCTATTAGGTCACGAACTTCCTTAACTTAAGAGAGCGGGTACCCCTTATTTGATTTGCTGACAGTTGCCCCTGATTTTCTTGTTAATTCCTTCGTGCCCTCAGGCAAGGGTCTCTCATCCATCCAGAGAGAGAGGGAGAGACAACGGAATAAACCTATTCGTCATAAAGATATAGAAACCAGGGAAAGGGGGATTCTCCTCACAAGAATACACGGAATAGATAGACGCTAAACGATTCCAATCTTAAGGATCAGTTTCAAGCATAGACGCCTTCTCCACCCACAATTGGACTCAACAATCTCTTTTATCATAAGAAAGGGAACAGGGGACTTAGGGTTTCAGCGTGCCAAATCCCATCCCTTCCCCCGTAGAGTAGAGTACCCGTATCCTGTCTTTCTGGCATATCTCTCTTTTTGTGCCTAGACATCTGATAATGGATGCCCATTCCCGGGATTTCTGCCATGATATTGAATAGAATAGCGGACTTTCTTTCTGAGGTGTGGTCTATCCGAATAGCTAGAAGCAGAGCGATAAGAAGAAGAGCGGTGGGTTTCCAAGAACCGGAGATGGTGTTCTCTATATACGGAACAGCACGAACAATCCTTGACCTTTCGATTGAGGGTCTTCAGCAGTGGGCTTTCCATAAGGTAGGAGGTGATTGAAAAAGGGGAAGCCCAAAAAGGCATACGAGTTCGTTTGATAACCGCACAGGAACGCGAATGTCTACGAGAGGCGATATTTGATTACCGCAGGACGTAAACAACAGATAGTGAGTCTTCTACCTCTCGGTGCATTCTTTCCTGGACCCTTCGCTTTTACTAAGCTAAGGCGATTTGAAGAGGCTGAATCTAAATAGGAAAAGTAGTAAAGAGGCGGGCACTGAGACATCAAAATCAACATATGAATCGGGATCCGTATAGTAGATAGGAGGTTTTTTTCCAGATTCTGTTCCCTTTAAAAGGTCTCTGGTCTTGCCTTTGATCTTTCAGGCAAGGCTCGACATAGTTGAGGAAGAGCAAGCACAAGAAGCTGCTGCTAAGCCCGTAGAACCAAGCCTGGCAGGGCGCACCAAGGAACTCAGACTGTATAACAGCAACCAGATAAGAACCCAGAGCCCGTTAAGTCTGAAAAGATTGTTGTTGAGAAGCCAAGTGAGAAACAAGCACCTCAAACCCCTTTTACATCACTGTGCACATGGACGGTTGCCCAGTTTCAAGAGTGCTTGTGGATAACGGTGCTTCCCTTCCTTCCCAGTGGAGGCAACTACTGAACTGACTGTCTTAACTAGGATCCCTTCTATGAAAAGGATTTCCTCAATTAACTTACGAGAGAAGAAATAGTTATGCACTTACTAACTCTTCGGATTGACTTAGTTGAGTAGTGCTGATCTCGCCTTCTCATTCCTGTAGCGAGTGCCCTCATGGGTGTGTTGTGTGATGAAGTCTCTTCTTTTCCCTTTTATTCTACTGTAATAGGGCTTGATGTAGATAGTCCAATAGTCCAGTAGAGGCGGCTACTTCTCTTATCTTATTGTATTTCGATGATCTTTTCTTACCGGAAGAGGCAAGGAAGGACCGACCTAAAAATGAACACATTAATGTATGGGAAAGGGGATAGCCTGAAAGGAATATTTATTCATAGGAAAAGACTCTATAGGCATATGCTGAGGCTTAAACTTATTAAAAGAAGGAGTCCCGCAAACAGGAAGTGAAATGGTCTAAGTTTGATTTGCCAAGGTGGGAAGGAGTATATCAACTCTAGAGAATACTGCAGAACTCGCAATGGCTTACAGTAGGTCTGCTTATGGATAGACAACTACAATTGGAACAGGTCCAGAAGAAGAAGGAATTTAAGGGGGCTGGCCGGAGGGACAAGAGAGATGAAACCTCCTACCAATCAATCTATTCCCAAGCCGTGGGTTACTGGCCCTGCTTTTGGTTGCCTACTAGCTCCTACCACCCATTCCACCTCGTATATTATTCGCACGCATGCACCTGTACTCTTTATATTAGAGCATTCACTTCTATTAGGATCCGCTTAACATCCTAACCAACCACCGAAAAGCTACACACGTTATGTTACTACCGCCGCCGGTAATGGAAGACTATACCTCTCAAGTCTAATGCCAGAAGATGTATTCACAGACTGGGGTGCGTGCCTCTTCCCCACCAAAGGAACTCTCGACCCTGGACAAGGCCGTCATCACAATGCCTATTACCATCAGAGATCCCAAGAGACTTACATTTGTTTGATGCTTTCAACTTCACCTCGACTAGAAGAAAGAAGCCTAGAAGCAAGCACAGGATATTATTCAAATATTAATTGCAAGCACAGGATATTATTCAAATATTAATTGCAAGCACAGGAAGGATATTATAATATTATTCAAATATTAATTGCACAGGATATTCATATTAAAGGCATATTAATTGCATATTATAAAAAATTGTTTTTTATAAAACACCGTGTTTTTTGGCTGTTTTACTTTTTCCTTCGGGGAGCTCATTTCAAATGTCCAACTTTCATGAAACCCCGTAAAAATCGATTAAATTCAACAATTTTTGACCCAATTTTTTATAATATGCCTATGAATCCAATTTACCTTACCGAAACCAAGAAAGAAATGGGAAAAAGCAATAAGGCACCTACGGACTATCATTGAACACAAACCCCATTTCGAATTCTTGCCGGTTTACTGTTGATCTTATCTGCTTCCTGGTGCCCTCTCTAGGCCTTTTGTCGAGTGACTTCGTTCCTCGTCACGAAGACTTATACCGCTAGCTAACAGAATGATTACACGAATGCGTGAGTTATATTGAGTACTACACAACTGAATAGCCCTCTCTGTTCTCCGGATTTGGAAATTCTTTACCGAGTGGTCCAATAATCCCAGCCGATAAATCCCTAATTGTATCTAGAAGTTTCTCGCTTTGCTACCGTTAGAATACAAGGGCTAAGGGCTCTAGCCTAGTTTTGGCATTAGCTATTGTTTGCATGTAAAAAGCATCTTTTCCCTAGTCCGTTAGGACCTGGAGCCGGAGTGGGAGAAAATCTCTCTTCTTACCAGGAGCATTTTTGAGTCCATATCCAGTTAGAGGACCGGGAACTCTGGCGGTTATTCTGCCCACGCGGAAGTGCGGTTCGCTTTCCGGGTGAGGTTTAATAAAAAAGTCAAGTAGGACAGCGGTGACCGCGAATGGCTATAGTTCGTCACTCGCAGTATAAAAAGAAGTAAGGAGCTTTCCTAAGCTAAAGCGCTTTCTAGTTTGAGAGATGGAAATGCCTAATCAAGTAGCCAAGAAGAATCGATTTAGGAGGGACCAGCTCCAGAGGAAATGAATTTAGGAAGGATCCGATCCCAAGTGACATTGAATCAGTTGGGGGGATAAGCGCTGCTATTTCAGCAGTTGGTGTTGGAGGAGTGAATGCCAGTCGAAGCATCTATGACTTAATACCGAATTTCCCATAGAAAGGCTCGATCCCGCGCAAGGGAATTGATTTAGGTAGGTAAAGGCTCAAGGCCGAGCTCTTCAATATTGGCAACCCCAGCAGCAAGCCTAGCCCTTAAAGCTTTGAAGCCGTAGCTAGCTAGACTAATGGAGCAGATTCATCTGCGGCCTCTGGTGGGATTGATGCTAGTAGTATGTTCTTTACTTTATATACGAAAAATTTAGACTCTAGAATATCAATTCTAATTGAAATCGCTTTTTTCACAGCTGAGTGAATTCCGAAAGGATAAGAGGCAGTGTCGGAAAGAAAAGCTTTCACGTGGCAATCGAGCTGACAAGGCATGTAAATGGCGGTATGCTAAGCACTCAGGTTGCTTTCTCTTCTATCGGGCGTAGGTCCGGAGTTCCCCATGGAACGACAGGATTTCAGAAACCTACGTTCTTTCTCGTCTCGAGTTGAGCTTGCCCCCCACAGTCTTGAACAGAAAAAGTCAACCCTTACTCTACCCCAAAACCGGTAATACGCTCAATAATAAAAAAAGAAAAGCCATCTTTCTACTCAGAGGAAAGAATACCTTTTATTTGAAAAGAAAGATAGAGATGCTTAACATTTTGGGTAATAACCGCAGGGTTCAAATGGTAATAATGTCTCCCCATCTCCACCATTGGCAAATGCCTCCCCATCCCTACCATGGGCGAAAGCCCCCCATCTCTACCATTGGGAATGTTGATTTAGGTTTGAATTTGACATTCTATCGGAATCTTACCTATACTACTAAAGAAGATAAGATGTGTCTAACAGAGGGAAAGCCGGGCACCAGGAGCAAGAGAAAGAGATTCGGAAGCGGCCTCTACTTCTAGTCTGTTTGCGAAGGCTAGAAGTACCTTGAAGATTTGACAGATTCTCGATTCCGCTTTAAAAAAGCTATAGCCTTTCCGGGGAATGAAAATCTAGAGACTAGAGTATGCCCGGCTGAAAGGAGAGAAGAAAGAACGGACTTTTGTAGGGAGAAGAGAAGAAGTAAGGCTAACCAACTCGGAATCTGCCTCTGATCGAAGAGTTATCCTATTCTATTATTTATTCCCGCCTGCCCCCTTTGTCTGTCTGGTAAGGAGTTGTTACTGAATCTCCGCCCCTTCCTTCGGTTCGGGAGAATATTCTGTATTCTCGACCAAAGAGGGTATATGTAAAAATCTAGAGCGATCGGGTGAGGGAATACGCAGTAACTCGACCAAAGAACAAAGAAGGGTTCAGAAGTTTAAATAGATAATAAGTGAAGAAAGGAAGTGAAGATTCCTATTCCTCGTTCGAGTGTTCCGTTTTGTAAGAACTCTTAACGTAAGAAATTAAATAAGAGAAGAAGGTTCCCCGTAGACCCTTTCTAGAAGCATTAGCCGGTTGGGAAGTCAATTCCTTGTTGCAAGTCAACTCATTCACCTTTCCCTTACTTTTTCAAGTCAACTACCTTTCTCGTTGGGGCTTACAATTAACGCTTTACCTTTTCTCGGACAAAGGCTGATGCCAGCTAAAGATTGAATCGGAAAGGCATGTGAGGGGTCGGCATTTTCCTCTTTATCTGATGATAAGTTGAGGTACTGTCGCCAACTACCCGAGTCAGCTTCATAATTTTCTGTTGAATAGGATCCGGCATCACCCCTGTGCGGCCCTTGGTTAACTGCCTCGTTTCCTCCCGTCATATTCATTATCGTTTCGTTACAGATCCCGAAAGCGCCTAGAATCAAAACCAAAGGGAGATGGCTAATAGATTGACTTGCTTTTTACCTCTCGTATTCGGCAGAAGTAAATGGGAGGACCAGGAGCAGCAACAGGCACAAGCAACACCAGAAAAAGAAATCGGAATAGGCATATTAGTAAGTAGTCGTATATCCCAAAAAACTCCTTGGTGAGCCGGGTCTCGGGATAATAGGGGGTAAACCGGACATCTTACTCTACGAGATTATGGAGTGCGGATATGAAAGCTGCATGCGCCTCGGATAAACCGATGTGTAGGCTTATTCCGTGTCCCGCGATCGCTCTGGACTAAGGGGCGAAGCGAAAGCTTTACAATAGACCTAGATCCGAGCTAGCCGGGTATTCACTCGATTGAAAGTCTATGATTGTCTGCTATGAGTAGAGAGGAGAGGTGAGAGGTAAGGATTCACATAGGATTTTTCTTTCTCGATGGGGGAAAGCTTAAGAGAGTGGTCAAGCCAAGAAGAATCGGGTGGGAGCATTCGACTTCATCAGTCGGGTTCGCTTTCCCTTCTGTCTGTGCTAGCTAGGCTAAGCTAAGTCTAAGTCTTGCTGCTTTAGTGGAGCCGGTGGCTTGACAAAGAGAGTACGGGAAGAATTCATTCCTATGCGTCCGCAGCTAATGAATCTGATGCCATTGATTCTGTTGTAATGCTAGCGAAAGGCTTTAAAAAAATACCTGGCTCAAGCCTCAAGGGAATGGGAATAAACTGGCTTTCTTCTCCTAGTTGGCTATGGGGCATGGGAGAGAGAGTGATTATAGAATGTCTTTCAGCTAGTGTTTAAATAAGCGCTGCACGAATGGAATCTTTGACGCACAGTCCCTGAGATTCTATATCTAATCGGCCAAGGAGCTCAGTGAACCCCAGTAGCAGTCGCTACCCCATGACTGTTAGTGAGAACCGTAGATTGAATGACTTTTCCCTCGACTGGACTTGAACTTATACTATGAAGAAGAGGCGCTATCCCAATGGGTGCAGGATCGACTTCAACCAACTTAGGGCGGAGCAAACAATCAAGCCATGAAGCAAGTGTAGTTGTAGTGAGCAGAGTCTGGAAACTAAGCTCTAAAACCTGATGTTCATCCACTCGTTGACTCAGCCCTTAGTAGGCGCGCAGACAGAAATGATAGTAATCTTGCCTCAACGTGGAGGCTTCTCTCCCGGTGTTCATTGACTTTTTGCTTATGTTGAATGACTTCATGACCCCGAAAGCAGCATTCCAAGTATCAGTCCCTTTGCTGCTGCTTACATAGTGTTCGCCGATGCCTTAAAGAAAGCGGCAAGTCAATTAGAATAGTGAGTGGGTTCCTCGCGCTTTGTTGAGTGCTTTTAAGCTCACTCATCTTCTTCCTGACCTTATTCTCGAGTAGGAATGGTTCTCGCTACTAAAGATATTTCATCAGCCTGAAATTTCTTTCAAGCTGATGAAGGAAGGGCGAAAATCAAGGTCTAAGTTCGGTAAGGATGTCTATAGTAAGAGAGAAAAAAGCCTTTGCTTATTATAAGGGAGAAAAAAAGCCCTTCGTTGCATTGGTCTTTTAAGGAGCTTTTCATGCATGTTTGTTTATGGCTTGCCGGGAACAAGTCATAGGTTAAAGCTCGCGCTAAAGCAATTCTTTCCCCCGTACCACTGGCAAAAGGTGCAGTCGAACAACTTCCCATTGGTTGGTAAGGGGTACCAGGTTTGCTTGCCCTCGGTTTCGATGCTTTCTCTCTTTGGCTCCTGCAGAAAGCAATGAAATTGTTGGTGAGAACTTCTTTTACACATAAAGCCGAATCTTGTTTGTGTTGGCGAAAAGTGGAACTCATTGGCTAAACAGGTTTGTGTTCCGCTTTGACTTGGGAAAGAGACCAGCTCTAAACCACTTTCTAAATGAACTAGGTTCCGTCCCAGAGCATACCTAGGAAAGGCTGAAACATAGCTTAAGTGTCGAATTCGGTATGTAACTCCTAGCGGCGCTAAAGCTAAAGCAATTTCCGCTTCTCTTGTTCCCATTCAAGCTAGTGTTCTGGTTCCTGCGAAATAAGGTTTTGCTGCCCCAATCTCTGCTATAGTGAGATGAAAAAGCATTTAAGTAAGGGGATTCGTTGGATCCTAAACGTGCTTTATCAGCTGAAAGAGCGGCCTCTGAGACAAAGATTAGTGCATAGGATGCGGATACTCATCCCTTTCTCTTGGGCCCAGATTACCCTCTTCAAAAGGAAACCTAAAGCAAAGCATCCTGGTCAATTACATCGAGCCTAGCGTTAAGGGACCCAGGAGAGCAGGAAGAAGGTATGCTGTAAGAGAAGTTTCCCGCACCTATTCGATTCCCCGGATTCTGGGACACTCTTAGTGCTTTTGAAGCTGTAATTTCGGCCTCTGGAAGAAAGTTAGCTCTTAGTCCTCTCCGCTCCCACATAGCCATTTCTTCGCTACGCGCCCGCTGCGCACCCTTTGCTAACAGAAGGGAAGCGGAAAGAAGGATTTCCCCTAGAAAGATAACTGGGAATATTCAGTCGAAAGGTATTGAAAACCAAATCAACGCTACGCCCCTGCCCGAAACAACTTTTTAAAGGTAAAGAAAGGGCTACGCTCCAAAGGAATCTTTCCCAGGATCTTTCAGATCTGGTATCAAAACCAGGATCTGGTTTCAAACCCAGGATCTGATCGAAAACCTCTGAAAGGGGCGTAGCGGCTACGCACAATCAACGCTACGCCCCTTTGTCTGCTCGAAACCTAGAGTAAAGCATCCTGGCCTACGGCATTGAGAAAGAGGGCAAAGCAAACCTCTTCCCTCTTATGGTACCCCTTCTCTTTGGGAAAGGGAGTTGGAATTGGTTCCCTATAAGACTTACGGGGCGAGGGTACTCTCTTGAGTTGGGGGTTTCTTCCCATTTTCATTGTTTAAAATAAGTGAATTTATCCAGTTGCCATCTCTTCACCATGTTTGGATGAGACCTTTTCTTTCGAAGCAGATTAGGGCATTGATGGATCGTCTCACTTGCCTGCGAACATAGCGAAAAACTATTCAAATTGAGCTAACGGTAAAGTCAGCTACGTGAAAGAAAGCCTATCTTCTATGGGGCAGCTATTTCCGTACCGGGAAGCAGTTAAGGTGTCAAAGTGCGGCACTAATCAATCTCGTCAGTCTGGAGATTTTTTCTCATAAAAGGATCTGACCACTCTGTTCCAACCACCCCTCAAACGAAAGTTTCATGAGCTTGGAACTTTCAAGTATTAATGAGCTAACGGATTTTTCGTTGAGCATCTCGGGGGGGATATGCCGAACAACAGCTCCACCGACCCCCGATGGGGCTCCGGCAAGTCAATTGTTGTTCGATCATTGACAAGGTTCAAAGAAAGGGTGGGCCATTGATACCTTGCTGTCGCCTGAAAGTGGAGGATCTTCTTTAAGTCGATCATACGTTGTCTCCCTAACGGGAGAGCTCCACTTACCCCCTCGTCAAAACTAAAATGAAGGAAGAGTGGGTACTAGTTATCTTAGGTCTTAACCAAAGCGAGCAGTCACGGTCGGGTGAACTGAGAACTTTCTTTACTAAGAAACTGGATACCTTACTACTTCAAACCAATACTACACTTTACTTCACGCCTGTCGGCTAAACCAGTAGCAGAACCAACAAAGCAAGCTTTCCTACCCATCAGTTAAGTTACCTTATTCGCGAGAGTTTTGACTGTTCCTACTTTGAAAACCAATCATGAGACGATCTATAATACGCTATTCTTTCTTTGATTCGACAGCGCACAAGGAAAGGGCAGTGCCCCACCAGGTCGTTCGTACCTTTCTTTAGCTCAACTTGAGCAGCACTTCCATTCCAGAAATGGAACTAATCATCCATATCCACACCAATCAGGTGGCCTAGCGAAAACCTCACCGTTGGCTGGCTTGCAGTTCGTTGCGTTGGAGACTCGAATCGGGAAGGGAAGTTAGATTTCCAGCGTAGGGAAAAGACAGACATAATGATTGTGAGAGTCGCGATCTTAACAGATCCACAATGGTGCATCAATTGATTCCCAGTGAAAAAGAATCTCATAGAATGAAGTGAGATTGGGTGTCGAAGAGCAAAGAAGAAAGTCACTCGAAGCTCTGCCCTTGGCTTTCACTCCTCTCCTTGAAGTACTCGTGGAATTTCATGGAACAGTCTCGTTACTTCGTCCTTTAGTTGGAAGGCTAGTCCTACTAAAGCTGCTTTTTCTCATCAAATACTTACTCTTTGCTTGCAACACAATAACAATAGTAAGGACTTTGATTAGTCTTCGATTCACCGAGTCGGAAGATACCGGCAACGGGAGAGTAAACCAACCACAGCAACGTACGAGATAGTCTTACTATACGGAGGGGAGGAGACGGATACTAATAACTAGTAACAGACTAGGGTACTAGCTCTTGTACAACAGAGAATAGATATCATGGGACCAGACCTGCTTCTAGAGATTACGAATAGCGTGTGGACTTGCTTACATGTTCGGATGAGAGCACTAGCTAGCGAGATAACCGTAAGGGACTTTCTTAAACTAGCGAATCGCATGAGTACGAGATGATGAAATCAACATCTGGTCTGGAATGGAACTAGCGGAGACCGAGAAAGGCAGAAAAAGTCCCTAATTAGAATTTCTCTTTATTTTGCCCATGTTGCTATTCTTCAATTAGGATTCTTGGTAATTTTCTTTCATAATAGATCGTGGGTCTAAATCCAACTTCAGCTCTCTTCTCTTAGCTTTTGCCGTTTTGCCGAAAGCGATGCCTAGAACACGGGCTATACTGGGTTGAAATACCGCTTCCCGATCATTACATTCTTTATCCTATTCATCTGTTCAGCAACCAATCTCCAACAAGGAGGTTACTAGGTTGCGTGAATCAACGCTTGTGCCAATCCCCGGCAATGGTATTTGAACGCAAACACGTCTCGAGTGGTGAGGGAACACATCTGGGAAAAAACGGTAAGGTATAAATAGATTGCATTTTTATCGATTACGTGCGGACCAATCAATTCCCATAGGCATTTGCAGTCGATTGCGGTAGTGATAGCAAACATGCTGCCTCCTATCTCGGAGCATCATCAATCCGAAACTGATCCTTTTTTCTGTCTCGAGGCGAACTTGTCTCTGTATGGCAGGTGGCTCCATCTGTAATACAGATCTTGCTTGACGGAATAAACGAGTAAACCCTCCGACCATGCAACATGTCCCAGTAAGATGCCATTAGGTCAAATTGGGGGATTGAGTGGTGGCACGCTCAAACATGAATCTGAGAGTATCTACATGTTAAGAGGACCGCAAAGAGTCCAATCATCTAAATCGACTTCATTCTACTAAGGAATCATGAATCCAATCTTTTTTTGCATAAATCACAATCCGACAACAGGAGCATTCTTCATACCGGCATTACACAATTGCATTATGAGCAAAGCAACCCCAAACCCCAATCCGCTATGACAGTAGTCTCGACGTTTGTCTCCATCAATAGCAGCCGTTGAAGGAAGAAGGGCTTGGGCTTCTGATCTTCGACCACCCTCACAAGCATTGGAATAGAACGGGGAAGGCGGGGTCTTTCACTCTATTAACTGTATTCTGTGATCGAGAAGAGACGATCCCTAAAGGGCTTCGCATCGTTCGCTTGCACCTACTGCTAACTAACAAAGAAGAGCTAGGCTTTCAGTCATTTAGATACTCCAAACCTCACAAGCATGGGAGTAGAAAGGCCTGGATTGATTCTATTAACTATATTGGTACGATCGGGGCTGAAGCCCCTTGCTACTGGCTATAGAATTGAAGGAAGACCCTGATGAATGGACCTACTTCTCATTTAGGGTTAACGGTCAACCAATAGGGTTATAGATCAATGGCACTAGAACCTGTTATATTGCTTTGGCTTACAGGTAGATCAATACTAGATGTAACTATTCTCATTGGTGCAAAGGTATGCTTATAGGCCCTCCCTTTTTCCTATTATGGATGGGGACAAGATTCAAGGACGATCTTTTCATAAGCTAAGGATCAATTCCCCGCCCCTCCACTCCTTCCGAGCTTTCTTCTTTTAACTCTTTCTGAAGTCTATCCCATGTAGAGATAGCGGGTCGTCCAGCATTGACGTCGTCTTCAATCCTTGTTCGCCACCATAGCTTTGCATCAGCAGTAAGGTACATACTGCTGATAGTAAGCTTCTCTTCTTCGTCGGCATGGACCGCCTTGAAGTATTGCTCCATGTCCAAAAAACTCTCACTCAATTGGCTTTGAAATGGGTTCCATCTAGTACAACTAGATTTCCTCCTCTTCTAAGGCAAATCGGATTCTCGCATTGTATCGCTTCGTACAACTACACTAAAAGAAAAAGCTTCGTCCTCCTCCTTCCCGGCCCGCTATTCCTGAAATGAAAAGAGTAAGATGACCGAAGGGAGACTCGACCAACGTACGAGGTATGATAGTGTCTTTACTGACAAGGAGATGGGATTAGACCTCAATGCTGTCAGCCGGCATGAGCTAAGCAGAAGACCCGACTTTCAATCGAGTTCATACCCGCTAGCATTGATTGAATGGGTGGGTCATTGAAAGCAGAGAGTCCTTCGAACGAATAAGCTTCCCACGTCCTCCATCTCTTTATAGAAGGGAAGAATAGCTAAATGAAATGGTAAGAAGGAAGTGTGCTCTGCAGATGGCATTGGATTTAAAAAGAGAGGAAGGGAAAAGGCAACTAGTCTTGGCGAGAGGGATTAACTTGATTGACCTAAGATCGAGAAATTGAGGAACTTATTAATAGGATTTATATTACCAACTAGGACACGAAAGATCCTAAAGTTGTTATAGTTAACCATGTCTAGAGGATTAGAAAGAAATATATTCAAAAAGCCACGTTTAGGGTCCCTATAAGGTAATCTGGGGCGAAAGAGCTCTCCAGGGACTACTGGTGTTCGAATATTTTCTGGAAAAGATGACTATGTTCCCTCCCTTTACGGGTTATCATACCCGACACGAACAGAGAACAAAGTCGAAAGAAATCCAATTCGGAGTTCCGATACAAAGCGTAAAAGCATGAGCGGTTTACAAAGGAAATCTAATGAAAGATTACTTAACCGAAAGCAGATCGGGATAGAACCTGTTGATGTACAGTGTTACTGTTGCTGCTACTACCTCTGATTCTGGGACCTCTTCCCTTCTCTAAGCGCCTACGTAGTCAACTATCGCTAATGACTTGTATTGTGTATCGCAATCGGACATCTTTCCGCAAATTGACATTTTGCCCTTTTAAATTAAATTAAATTAAATTAAAAGGGGCAAAGACCGAGAAGAAAAGGATTTTGAGACTAAACCACTGGTTTACAAATTCCCACGGAAAAGGCTGAGTTCTTAAGACGCCGAGTTAGAAAGGTAGGGTGATTTAGCGAAACAGGCATCTGTCGGCCGGATCGATAAGAGTGTGAGGAGGTGTATATGGTGGTTGCCCCCCAAGGGATTAGTATTCGCTTGTCGAACCTCATTCAATTTATCGCTGTATTGTATAAAGGCAAGAAATAGGTCTATCTTCTTCTTGGCTAAGCACCGCTCCAATGCCTACGTGACATAAGGTCACTTCGAATACCTTATTTATGTAATTTTGTCATGTATTCGGTCCTCTTAAGACTGATTGAAGGTAGCTTAAGACTGATTGAAGGTAGAATGTGAGGGGATTACATCGAATAGACCTCTCTCACTTAATCAATGCCTTACTAAAGGGCCAAGCACTGACTGCCTTAAGGACAAGCAGGGAGAATCCACAACCTTTTTTCCATTGAGTAGGGATATGTATGACCTCTAGGTTTAGAATCCATTCTATGGCCTTTTACGATGCTAATATCGAGAGTTTTCACAGAAAATAGACATTTGTGCCATCCAATTCGATTTCCGCCAACCTATAATGATGCCGAATTTCATGTCCCAGGAGAGCTCTTAGTGGAACAACGGGGAACTCCTCGCTCCTTTAATTTAATAGTAGGGGAAAGTTGGCGCGGCTTATATCATATCAAAGAAAAGCGAGCAACCCTATCTAATACTAATAAAGGTTGAGGCTTTTAGTTCATGAAAAAAGAAAGCGAAAATCAATTGTATGGCCCAGCTAATAATTGCATGAGCGCTATCACATTTTCTGGTGCCTGTTGGGATAAAAACCCTTTCTAGATAGAGGGGGGCACCCAACTTCGATTCTAGAGGCATTTCGCCACCCACTAATATATTGAATGAGAATTGTTCATCCTCTATGGATATAGATGTAGCCCTATTTTAGATAAGCGGTCGAGCAAGAGCAAGTAAGCCTTTACTCTATTAGGCGAGCAAGCAAGGCCAATCCCACCTTTGTCGCCCCATTTTTCTCTTATAATAATTGCAGTAAGGAAGGTTGGCCCTCCCTTAATAGTTGGTAATTGCCATTATTAGAAGGGGAGAAAGAAAATCAACGGGGATCCTCCCAGCAGGGGAAAGATTTCTCAATTTGCAATTCACCCCACCTATATGATGGCCAGCAGCTGCCTTTTTCCCGAATTAAGAATAATATTTGGAAATTGAGTTCATTCGCGGGGGAAAGATGCGATTTGGTAGTTCATCTTCGCTGACGCCCCTGATGCGACTGCTTCGCACCTTTGATCCTTCTAGGTCTCAAAGAGCCTGATTCTCGGGTGCCTATTTGTATATGTAGCTTCGCTGCCTGACGCCAATCCTGAGATGCCAGGCGAGAAGCATTTTCCAGGATCCCTAGGATCTGGTTTTGAAAAGCCAGGGAACCGGGAATGTAACTCAAGACAAGACTATGCGTCTTTCTCACCCCATTTAGAGGCCCCATTTAGATATTTGGCGAAATTCTTTTTTTGCATAACCCCCTCCACTCATAGCGTGTTGGGGCTCCCGATCCCATTCAAGCGGGGGTTTCGGTTCTTTATAGTAGAAGGGAAAGCATATTTGTTGGGGTTATTTTATATATTAAATAAGAAAAGCCACTATTGATTGGTAGCTGCTCCCATCTCTACAGCTGCTGCAAACAGCATCGGGAAGAAAGACAAAGCATGCACGTAGGTAAGACCCCAAAACAGGAGAGATTCCAAGCCGGGCAAAGTCCAAGTCCCATGAGCTGTGGGGCACAATGGTAAATTCTTAGCGTGTGCTCTAAGAGGTGCATCTGTTGCCCTAAGAGGTGCATCTGTATCTAGGGCCGGGGAATTGCGTCACCCACCCACTATTTGATTTGGATTTGCCCCTTAGTCTTACAAATAAAGAGTTTGGTGGCGAAGAATGCATTGGTCAAAGACCTATTAACTATTATAAGGCTTCGGAGCATCGGTCAAATCCGTATCTTCAGAGGTTGATCTTATCAAAAGCCTAGTTTATGGTTATCTAAGGCTCTTTGAGACCCATATATAGGTTGGGGGCGTAGCGGTATCGAAAATCCTCCGAAAGGAAGGAAGCAAGGAACCCGCGAACACAGATATACCTCCTTCGGGGCGGAGAAAGGCAAGAACCCGCTTTAGATCTCTTTCGTAAGCAGAACGCAGACCTGGCATCTCAGGATTAGCGTCAGGCTTGAAAGCTTTGTTCTGCTCCCGCCCCCTTTGAGTTCGAGATGCTAAATGAGCCAGGGTTGGAGTCAAACCGAGATGTATCCCAGGTTCCGTCCCTAGAGAATGCCCAGTTGAAAAAGGAAGGCCCTATCTTATCTTAAAGGGTAATTGACCTGCAAACGTTGTCAATACCTGCAGCTGGGGGCTTTCACGTCAGATTCAAGTTGGTTCAGTGCCTAAACCCTAGCATAAATAATTTCGTTTCTACCCCCCAATCTCTGATAATAGAATTGCAAGATGAAAAGCCCTTAAGGGGGGGGATTTCTCGCTACCCTAAAGGTGGTTTAGAAGCAAGAAGATCAACCCCTATCTATAAGAAGCATTAGCATTAATCTATAAGAAGCATTAGCATTAATAGAGTATGGCATTAAATAGAGGGTAAATGCGATTACCTTCTAAAGTACCCTAAACTATGGGCAAGCAACCCTTTGATCGGCCCCTATCTATAAGCACTTTTTTCTTATCTTTTAAAGTAATTGACCTGGCCTACAGCCTAGCATTAAGAAATAGAGAATAGAGAATTCTGACCCCGATTTCGTTAAACTAGAGTAGAGCGTCTCTTTGGCTTCATTCTTGAATTTCTTTTACACATAAAGCATTCGTTTCAAAAGCAAATCGCTACGCCAGCTTTCTAGCACATATAGGTTGGGCGCGCAAAAGAAAAGGATTGGAACTGCACCCTAAGATAAGATAAGATAAGGCTAAGATAAGGCCCGCAGCCCAATACCTACAACTCCTGAGAAATAGGAAATACTTTCCCCAAGAACTGGTTAATAGATGAACTACCAAAGAAGGATCTCGCTCCCATAGATAAGGGTGACTCCCAAAGAGATCTTTCCCCGGTTTCGAACCAATTCCTATCGGGTCTTTGGGGCGGAGAAAGGAAAGAACCAGCTTTACAGCTTTGCAACTTTTTAATGGGCTCCTGCCTGCTCCAAATTGACTTTCTAATTCTAAATGAGCTAGCATTCAATTCGTCATTCACTCCCCTGTTCCGGTTCAGTCTCTAACCGATTTACAGGAAATCTCCCCCCTGCCCTTTAACTATTATAAGCTTCTATGCCCCTATTAATAAAGCCAGAAAAAACGCGTTCTAAGGCCAGTTCTGACCCCCGATGCATACCTATAGAGGGGTACCAAACATGCCTTAGAAGATCCGGATTTGACCTTTGCAGCGAAATGAGAGTGAGAGGCCGAGGACCTTAGCTTGTGTTGGAGTTCTCCCATTCATTCCTCCCGGCTACGAATAACGAAATTGATTTTTCAGGATTTCACGAAAATCTTGTAGCGAAAATCGCTGTTTGGTACCCCCCTACTAATAATAGGCTGATAGAGTAGCTGAGAAACCTAGGTTTGGCTCCTTAGCCTTAGCTTATTAGAGCATTGCCTTAGAAAAAAGGGCATTCTCAAAAGTCTACTATGGAACCTATTTTCCAATAGCAGCTCCTGTTTCCAATAGCAGCAATAGCAGCTCTTGAGTGCATTGATTCCAGTAAGGGGTTGATTCATTAGCTTCGCTAGGCTCCTTACCTATATAAGTAAGGGAACTCTATAGTTGACTCAGTAGCTTGGCTATGCGCCATCTCTTTGAGCTCATTGGTTGAATCCGTGTTTGACTCATTGGTCTGATTCTGAATCTCTGGCTTCTGGCTCTGGGCCTTCTCTTTCCGCCCCTATATAAGTAAGGGCTCTGATTCCCCTATATTAAGTAAGCTTCGGACCTTGTCTCTCTGGCTTGGCTCTTATTCTGTGTGAGCTGTGTGCTTGCATTAGTCTCTGGTTGTGTGAGCTCTTTGCTTTCATCAGCAGTCTGATTAGTCGTCTCTTTCTCTTGGGCCAGATTACCTTTTGGCCGCGTTCAGAGACTAGCAAATAGGTACTCCCCGCTAACAAGCGAAGTTGAAAACAATCTTTCCACTGCTCCTGAGAAAGAAGTAACGGGAGCTGCTGACCTATGATATGTGTTGTTCCCGCCAAGCGAATGAAGTGAGTCAGGCTTCGGCCAAATCAATCCTTCTTTCCAATCTTTGTTTCCGCGCCAACCAACCAACATATGTTTGACTGACTGGGTGCGAAATGAATAGCTACAACTGCATTTGGAGCGAAATGAATAGCAACTTCAGTCCCCTTTCATCTGCCTTATTAAATGCCTCTAAACCGCCAACAATCAACTAATAGACGGGGATCCAACGAAGGCGTTGAAAACCTTACTCACGACTAGAACTCGTTTGCGCACTCATTTGCCAACCAACTTATATATGGGATTCTTGGGGTACGGAGGACTAGTCCAAAGATCTGATTTTGCATCCCTATTATTAAAATATTAAAAGGGCCTCTCTTTCAGCTTCTAAACCGTCTTTAGGCTAACAAGAAAGAGAAAAAGACCCCTTAAAAGAAAAAGCTCTTTTTTCATAAGAGAATTCCACCGTTGGAAAGAAGAAGATGTAAGTTCCTGAGTCAAGGAGGAATGCCCCTGCTGATAGATCATCCCGCCCAGGTCAAGGCTCTCTCCGAGACCTTCTTGAAAGAAAATCCCGAAAGTCAAAGTCAAGGTGCGAAGGTTCTGAAAGACCAGTTGAGGCATTTAGCCAATTATAGATAGTGGCATTAAATAGTATGGGGCATTAAATAGAGGGGTTTAGAGCAGCTTTAGATAGAGCTTTAAATAGAGGCTCCAGGTTTGCTTGCCTAACTAGAAAGGTTCGCATGGTCAAAGCCAAAACCGGCCAATCCCACTATTAGCTGGTTGGAGCTTAGGGGCAACCTTGGCCTTGGCAGCGTCCCCCATGGACTCTCCTTGTGCCTTGGCCTGCACCGAATTAACAATGCGCAACGAACCCAGCTGCGCACCTTCCCCTTGCTGGGGGGTCCCTTCGTAGGAGGAAACAATGGCATTCAGCTTGCCACGATTGGGACACTCACGGGCAAAGTGAGGTCCACCACATAGGAAGCAGTCCCTCTTCACCTTAGGCTGCTCCTTGCTACTTTCTCCTTGCGGTTTGCCCTTCCATTTGGACGGCTTGGCTGCCTTGTGGGGCTTGTCTCCCCCACCTTTATCAGAATTGCCCTTCTTCTTGCCCTTTTCCTTCTTGGAAGAATCCTTGGAGAATTCCACCAATGATTCAGCTACCGAAATGGCATTGGCAAGATCTTGGACGCCCCTTCTCTTGAGCTCTTGTTCTGCCCATCGTTGCAGCCCATCAAGAAAATATAGCAACTTGACATCTTCGGGCAGATTGGGGACCTCCAGCATCAAGGAAGAGTACTCCCGAATGTATTCTTTAAGAGTCCCCGTATGCTTAAGAGAACGTAACTTCTTCATTGCCAACTCCTTAGCATTTTCGGGGTCAAATTGTTTCTTCAGCTCCCCCTTGAATGCCTCCCAAGTACGAATTTCAGCTTGCCCCCGTTCCATCTCTTCATAACGACACCTCCACCATAGGGCAGCATCATGCTCAAGATAGAGAGAGGCAGTGCTAATTTTTACAGCATCTTCAACTAAATTCATAGCACCTAAGTATCTTTCCATTTGCCAAATAAAATTCTCAAGTTCCTTAGCATCGCGCTTACCTCCGAATTTTGGTGGCTCCGGAACTTTGATCTTCGGGGCAGCAGCAGTTGCGACACCCGTAGAGAAGGCAGCCTTGCACAAATTAATATCTCCCTTGGCTTCCCGCAACTCCTCACGTAGGGACTGAATTTCCAGAGCAGAATGTAGGAACGAAGCTTACCGGAGTCCATCGATTCATCCCAAGTCGTCGAGAAAGACCGTTCTCTCACCAACTTTAATAGCTGATTTTCCTTCTCAAGGTGATCTAAATATCATGTCTACGACCGGATAATAGTATGTTTGAAGAGCATCGTCCCTCTTGCAGTAGGGTTCAAAAACCACGAGTGAGGCCATCGGACCAATGATCCGAGGGCGCCTGGAGTAGTTGCTTGTACTTTTCCCCCACCGGAAGAGGAGAGTAGCAGCAACCGAGTACATGACACTCCCGCCCCCAAAAGCGGAGACCGATCGATCTAGTCAAGAGCCTCCCAAGTGGAACGAGCTGTCTTGTATCCAATAACTTGGGCAAAGACAGTAGGTCTCATTGTGGTATGTAAGCAACTGAGAAAGATCAAATACTTCTTCTTCCATTCAAGATAGGCTGGATTGGGGACAGTTTTTGAATCAACCATTACGCTTTCACTGGGGGCAGATGTTGTGCCATCTACCATGCTCATCATGTCAGACCCATAAAGAATTGGGAGAAGCTGGCTTGACGACTCGATGGTGCTATCTCTCGAGACTGGACTCCAAGTCACTGTCTTCTTCATTTGACCGATAGGTCTTTTCCAAAGAATGACTGGAATTCCAAACCTCCCTTTGACTTCAAGCCTATACTAGTTGAATTTTATTCCTATGACCGAATACATGACTTTTTTCTTTTTAAACCATTCTATTGTCAGTAAGCAAATCCGCTCTTATATGTGCTAGATGTCGGCATTTCCCCTCTTAGCATACGTCATTAACTTCACTGCCTTAATCCACGGAGGGGAGGAACAATAGTAAGGATATCCATGTGCAAATGATGGGCTTTTAGGAAGAGATGACATTTAATGCGCTTTTACTGTTTGAGAATAAACCGCTATTGAATTGGCTGCTAGTCTTAGTGCCTTTCTTACTGTCTTATCCTTCCTTCTTTTTGACTTGACCGGTGATGTGGACAAATAGGCATCCCTTGAATCCAGTGATAGCAATTCTTTGAAAGAATACCGCTCCGTGGGCATCCGAGTCAAAGAAAAGTAAGTAGTCACCCTGGACCTATACTATAGAAAAAATAAATCTGAACCAAGTAAGAGAACTAGGCCCATTTAGAAATTCCCGACTTGTGTATCCGAATTAGGATTTCTATTAGCTACAATCAGCTCAAAATTGGACCCCGAAGCCTTCTTGTTGCCTTCACAATCTCCTAAAATAAAGCTAGTAGATCTAAACTTGTTTTACTGCACTGTCAACGGATTCTGAGAATTAACTAGTTTCCTAGATTGGCCCTGAGGTATAATCTCCCATTCCTAATGCTTTCGAGCCAGTTGAAGGCCTAGTGTAAGTTTGCTTCCATGCGGTTGTCTCGGTTTTTCCTTCCCTGACCTCTTCTCTGCGGTTTGAGTTTTCGTTCCTCCACTTTACAGTAGAGCGACTTTCGTTCCAGCATGAGAGCCAGGAGTATTCAAAGCAAGTGAGTTTAAAACACTTTCTCAAGCTGTTTGATTTCCTAAGGCAGGAGGGATTCTCTCCCAAGGCTCTAAGGTTCCCAGGATTCTAGAGAAAGGCTTAGCCTAAAGTCAAGCTATAGGCCGAGTCATGCATTTCTTTTTAGTCATAAGTGCTCCCATGCAGTTGTATAGGCGGGATTTTTTTCTATTTACGACATAGGTTTACTTCCGCTTTTCCTTACATAGCCAGTTGTTTTAGTGCTATCTAGTTGAAGAAATTCTTAAACTCTTTTTCTTGGGTTCGAGTTCTAGTTGTATAAGCGGAAATCTCCTTTTTCGGTGATCCATACGATCAATCGAATGCAGTCGATAGGAGATAATGGGGTGCAGGCTAGTTATCAAGCAATACCAGAAAGTACTATAGGCAAGCAGTTTATAGGATTCTTCTAGGGCAATGAAGTCAGTAAGCAAGGAAGTTTGAAAGCAGTTTTCAAGCCAGAAGGAGCTAGGAATGAACTTAATCAAAAGTAGGGGTTTCTTTGGGAGTTCTGTTACAGCCAAGCAAGAAACCTTTAAGCCATTTTTAGTTCTCTTAGGAGAAAGCTTGGGAGTTCTCTTATATGCAGTGGGTGCCCTTTTAAAGCCTTTACATCAGTCCCCCTTTTTAAGTTGGAAAAGAAAAGTCAGCCAGCTCTCTATCTTGTTAAGCCAAAGAAAGAGGAGAATGAAAGCGGAGCTTGCTTTGCCTATGTATAAGATAATCAGTAGGTTGCCTATCCTTAAGGATGTAGTTGACTAGGCATAACCAATAGAACTATCCAGAAAGAGTAGTTTTCATTCCAATTGCTGCAGTCAGTCATAAGGTCAATTCCCTTACTATCAGTTTAAGATAGAGTGTAAGCTCCTGGGGATTGAGTTTGATTACATTCATTTATAGTTCAAAGGGGGTTGCTCCCTTTGAAACTGCTATTGAATTTCCTTTCTTTGAGATGTAAACTAGCTCGAGATACTCCTTTTTGTTTTTATTTCAATAGTCCTGCTTTAAATTTCCATACTTCTGCTTGAAACCCCCTTTCTCCTATTGAGAAGGACTTCAAAGCCCTATAAAAGCTTTACTAGTCCTCTCCTAGTATAGACTGGAGAATACCTATAAACGACTGCAAGGGAATACACATAGCCAGATGGAATCCTAGAGCTTAGCACTCTTTTCTCGCTCGAAGAAAAGAAAGGAAAGACTTCAAATGCATTAGATCCCTTAGGTGCTTACTAGGCAAGAGGGACAGAAGAAGTATGCCCTTTTTCAAACAGTTTTCTTCCTCTTCTTTTGAGGGCGTATTTAAATTCAACAGTCCTTAGGGCATCGCCTTTCAGGTCAGATGAATTATCACGAGCGAGGAGAGAGAAAGTGCTCTATTGATTTGATAGATAGAGGCGCTAGGGAAGAAAACTAGACTCTACTCTCTCGAGAGATTGACTTGCGATCACATTTTGAGTTCTCTGTAAGCCATTGAAAGAAAGGTTGGTGAATCCATTGGAAGTTCCCTGAACTACCAATTTGAATACAAGACTAACTTGAGGTTCACGCCTATCACTTGTAGGGCGGGCCACCAGCCACTTATTATTATTATTTTTTTTTTGGAATTGCACCTCAATATAATAAGTCGCATAAACCCCGTCAAATTGGCTGTAATTCCCGATATTTCATTCAGCTACAACAGATGAAGTGGTAAGTCCGCTTATCTATTTCTCTTATTCTATTAAGCGATAGCAGACTTTTTGGCACCCGACTCGGTGAAAGAGGTTGGGTTGTCTCGTCCATCTACTGAGTCAGTGACAGAAGTGGTATACTATGCAGCAGCCAATTCAGTAATCAATAAAGAAGACTCGGTTCCCCGGGCGGATGGGAAAGGAGATGAAGCAACATCAGTTGTATCAGCTACAGAATCTGATTCCGGTGAGGCTACAAGCCTATCTGCGACTTGAGTTCTTCTTTATTCTTGCTGTAAAGTGCCATTTCCGCTCCCCAACGACAGAAGTACGAATTAACTTACTAGTCTAGTTGCCATTTCCATTTTCTGCCCGTGTGGCATGGGACAGTTTTGCTGTTATTTACCCTAAAGCAGAGAAAGCTGGATCAAAGGATGCTTTTTAAAAGGCCGATTTTTGCCTTGATCTACGGCCATGAATTTCCTCCTGGCGAGGAGGGCCGAGCCGTGAAAGAAAGGGCAAAACGAGGTTACCAAACCTTTATTGAAGAAAGGAGCTCCTGCCTGTAGCTTGTGGCTTTGTTAGTTGGCTTAATAGCCTGCTTGGTCCGATTGTTCATGTTGCTGGTCCCGCTGCCCTTACCTACTCAAATCCCGAAACGAAAAGAGTAGTTCCCGTTCCCTATTCGTCCTGGTCCTTGTTCCTGGTCTCTGTGAAAAGTCCAGTCGATGGGAAAGAATTCATGTTCAAGTCTTATTACCGAGTGCGAGCTGCTTTCTGTGGAGGGTTCGATTACGGGAAGGAAATTGTTGTCACAAGGTAAGGGACCGCTTTCCTTTTATGCTTCCCTACGTGGAAAATTATTCAAACCAGTTCTCCCTCTCCCTCCGGGAGAGTACAATAGAATTCCCTCTCCCTGCAGGTATTCTAAATGGTTATTGTTTATGCTCGTATAGCATAAAAATTATTCATTGGGGGGGCCATGAGAAATCTACTTCGTACCTTCGCTTCGTCATCAAAGCCTCTTCGCTACTCCGAACTCTACACCTATTTAGTTCTGTCTTGTACTCTCTTTATTTGCTTTTCTTTCTAGTGCTATTTTCCTTGTTCAAGCCGGTATTAAGTAAGTAAGTAGTAAGTAAGTGAAGTGGTGAATTGGCCATTGGAAAGGAGGAATAGGGCTCATTTCACGTATATCTATTTATTCGACTTTTTTCTTTTGTAAGGCAAACCGTTCTCTTTTGTTATGTCAAAGCAACGGTTCTCTCTAACCTTTTCTTACTCGCCTTACTTGAAACCTGTCCATTTTTCGTACCTTCGTATCTATAATCTAAAAACTTCTCACCTCTGTGCCTTCTGTACTTCCCGGCTCAAGCAAGAGCCACAGTGACTGGAACAACAGGAAAGCCACCTTAATCGGTCAAGCAAGCAATTTGAATAGGGATTATGATATATATGATCATGCAACCATCTCCGCAAGTCAGACCCAAAAACCCCGTGTCCTGAGTATCGGAAAGAAAAGGAAGCCAAACCTGCCTAGCCCAAATACAGTCACGTAATGCATGAAGCGGAGTCTCGGGGGCCATACCATATCTCTCACACATTGGAGAATCAGCCATACCACGGTGAAAGCTCATTCGTGGGCAGCCGCTGCTAGAAGGAAGGAACTGAAAGCAATAGACTGTCTGAGTTATAACCTTATCTTTATATATGCTATTTGAATATCTGTCTTTTAAGGCCGGGGCAAGGAAAGGAAGGGGTTCCGGGGAGGGAAGACAGAGCGGAAGATGAGGGACAACTATTAGCAAGCGGGGACTACTAGAAGAGAAGAGCTGGGTAAAACCTTATATTCTGTCTTCTAGGAGGGAGCACATTCTCTTCGATTGAGAAAACAACTGCACTTGGGGAAAAGGACAGCAGGGAAGACCAGGAAGGGCAAGGGGCAAGGAGTTCAGACTCTGACTCAGAGCTGGCACTAGCCCTGGGCATGGATTCTTTAGCTCCTTCTATTCTTTAGTAGAGGAGTTACAACCTTATATCGAGACAAAGACAATGAAAAATAGAATAGAAGAAAGGTTAACAGAAAGTCTCACAAAGAAGAAGAGAAGATGAAGTCTAACAGCAGGTCTTGGGGATAACAGTAGATTGATGAGTGATCCCCTCTGAATCAGGGAAGGTAGGACATTCTGAACCTTAACCTCTATTGGATGAAGCAACCATATAACTGACGATATTGATTTAGTAGCGAGATCAGTTACACTAGCCCGGGCATCATCGCAGTCTTAGCGCGAACAGTCTGTAGCCAAAACAGAGTAGAGATTCAAATAGAGGGATGTGAAGAGAAATGAAGTCAATGACACCACACCTTTCCGGTCGGTCTGGTGTGGTGTCATTGACATGGGGTTCGACATACCCGAAATGGGTAGCTTTTCCCTAAGCTTACTTAGCATCATTTCCATCCAATCTTGTGAGGGAACCTTACCCCAATCCAATCCCTAGAGGAGCGCTGCCGAAACAAAATAAAATATTAACAAGCTCACTTAAACTGCTTGAATTAACCCTCGTACCAGTATTCATCATAGCGGGGGACCGAAGAAAGAATTAAGTCGCCACAGGTTAGGCTATGTGAGCCACATCTGAAGCGAATGAAGCCTCCCTCTGTAGGTAGCATTCCTTCCGTTCATTGCCTCTACTAGGTAAGCCTCTAGGCGACCGATCACTACGCGTGAGCACTCCTTTTTTCCTTTTTTCTCTTTGATTTTTTGTTATTTCCGGTCCTATGTACAAGCGCACTTCCGGTCGCTTCTAGCTGATCTACAGCGAGCCTCATTTCAAGCATTTCCTACAAGTCGTGGTAGGTATCGACTTAGAGAAGCCACTTCGAGGGTCTTTCCAAACCTACCTACAACGCTTGGGCACCATTCAATCACCAAGGCGGAAAGGAATCAAAAAAAGGCACTTCCCTCCTATCTTAGTATAGCGTCGGGGGCACCTACCCTTCAGGGAGCGGCTTAGAGCTTAAAGCAATTAGAAAGGGGATTACAATCACATTAAAGGGGCTTCGAAAGATGAAAGAGCTAGTTAAGGCCAATACAAGCCTCTTTTCCTTTGGTGATGCAGCAGATGCACACTCGCCATAAAAATAAAAATAGGATAGGGTCGCCAACCTGGTCCTCACTAAAAAAAAAATGGATGATGATGATAAAGTAAAGAAGCCATAGCCATAACTTGAGAACGAACCAATTCAGGGAGATAGCTATGATGTTGGAGATTGCAGGATGATATTGCTGGCGAGAGGGTCGAGAGAATAACAATCAGGAGTCATCATGCATATCCCCTCCCTTGTAGCTGGGAGCCTTAAGACCACATTTCTGTAACTCCCAGAGAATGGACTTATCCCCCTCTGTCTCGACCTTGGTGGAAGCCCTAATTTTCTTGATGAAATATCCACTTTTGATTCAGCTCACAGCCTTGTTGGTTGGACGATGGCTCGATGATTGTCTTTCAGTAGCTTTTCCGGGAAGAACTTTTATTTATGATTAGCTATTGAAGATGCTTACCGCCCCTCCCTCTCTATCTCTGTCCATTACTTATTGATGACTGATCTACATTCTCAGCTGGTGACATTGGATGATTTGAGGATGTTGTTTCGACGTCTCCCTCAGGGATTGGTCAGTGGCTTTGGGTATACCGGTTCGGAGAGATCGACGAGCACCTCACACTGCCATGCCAACCGCAGCTTTTGAATAAATTTAGGGGTGATCTTTGACCAGCCGATGCAGCGGGAACCTGCCCCGTAAGAACATTGGTAAGTCAAAACTCCTTTACAAAAGGGAGACCATCCAGTAAGTGCCATAGGACTGGTTGAGAAAGAAGATGCCGACCGATACAGAACAAAAAAGAGATATCTTTTAACAAAGAGCATTTATTCCATCTTAGAACGGGTCCGCTCTTGGGAAGCATTGTTGGTCATGAAGATGAGAGATCTGTGTTGCGGAACTTCTTTCTAAATGCATCATTTGATCTCTCTCTTCGCTCTTCGTATGGTGGCGCCTCGATGTCTAATGCATCGGGAAGGGGGCACTTTTTAGGAGCTACCAGCTTATGACCTAGCTATGCAGTCTGATACTGCAGTTGTCCTTGACCATGGTACAAATGTCTTGATTTGGTTGGTATGCTTTTCAGCTCCTTTCCTCTGTCTGTCTGAATGTGGAATTTCATGCTGCCTCATTATGCCTACAATCTATCATATCGACCTTGACCAGATGTAGGACGAGGCAAAGGGGTGAGCGATCCATGACAGCCAGTAAGAGAGAGAAGAGAGAGAGCACAGATAGAGAGAGGGGTTAACAATGCTAATGGTTTTGTCTTCCCTTTCTTCTGATTGATACGCGAGAGTCACTACTCTAAGTGAAGGAACCCGAGAGGAATAATCCGAGAAGCCTTTCATTCAGCGCCTAAGACTTTAGCTGCTTTCCTGATGCCACGAGTTGTAGTTACAGTTCCTGTTCTTAATGCTTTCTTAAGTCTTGTGCATTCATTGAGTCTTGCTTCCTTCAGGGAAAGAGAAGGAAATTCTAGGAAAGAGATAGGACAGCTACTTTGACAGTGATCTTCCTACTCCTACTCCTTGCCTTGATGTTAGACCTATCCGCGCTTGTGGGGCCTTCCCTCATGGGCTCATATCTCGCTTGCTCAACTCTTATTCCTTAACGCCCTGGGTCCGAAGTCATGTGGGCAGAGGCACCAGTGTCAGGGTACCATGCCCTGTCATCTAAGTGAAGAGCATCCTTCGTCCTTTCAGGGAACAATGGTCATAGGGCTTGAAAGAACATGTGTTAATCATATGACAACCCCACCTCCTTATGGAAGGAATAGACCCGCCCCGTCTTCATGGCATGGCAGACTTCTTCGATCAACAGCTTCTCTTATTGATTGGGATTTTACATTTTGTTAAGCGACCTTCCAAAGCTAGTAATTCCATAACCGCACTTGGCTACGAACCGATCGTGGTTGGTGAAACCTCATCTACCAGCCCGTGTTCTACTTGCCTATCCGCAGGGGTCTTTTCTCAAGAACCATTAATGATTTGGTTTTTGGAACTTGGTTCTACCCGAAACTTCGATGGTTGCACTCCTAGCCTACCGACCGGTGTAAACACCTTCCCTTATTATGGGACCTAGACCTGCCTGCCATTAAAGAAGCACTATCCGAGCTAGTATTTGACTTTTTGAAGAAAGGGTAGTCGCCGAAGAAGTCCTTCTTTTCTTTCTCGATGTGTGAATACATTGATTGATTGACGGGACAACCTTCAGCAGGTTTTGATTTGCCCACCTTCCTAGACGCCTATTCAAATCAGAGAAATAGAACTGATTCAACTTATCTCAACCCCAGGGGCCTTTGAAACTGGTTCAGCTAGCCCAGTCGGACTAGGCGACCAACGGAAGCTCGACTGTCAGGTTTTTTTTCCTAGGCTTGAACTGAACGTGGGTAGCATTTGAACACGTGGAGCAATCGCCCGAAAGAGTGAAAACCCGTTTAAATGATGGATGATTTCTTGATGGTTGAATGTGACCAAGAGTTGAATCAGTTGCCGATGGTGGTATACCTTTCTAGTTGTTGATCCCCAGCCACCTCGATAGGACTTGGGATTAAAATCAGGGATTTACTTTTTGACTGGTATTGTAACGGCTATGTGCGGATCGCCTTGCGCTTGGTATTCGTATTCATTGTAAAGCCTTGCACCGGATTCCTCTTCCTCCTGCCATTCCACTGAGGTGTTTTTATTTTTATTTTCTTGTTATGAAGAGAGTTTCTAATGCTTGCCCGATCCTGACTAAGACATATAAAGATCTTTGTTACTGAGCTTTTACAGACAGACCTCGACTTCCTTCAAGGAAAGGGTTTTGTATATTTTATATCCTATATGGTTGAGTGGTTTTGGTATCGACTGATCGAAAGTTCTTCCTTTCTCTATCTCTGCCTATAGTTGTTAAAAGCAGTTATTCTTTCCGCTCTCACTCTCATATTGTTTTTCATTGTAGTAATCTATCTTTCCAGGGTAGGGTTATAGGTAAAAAATGGATTTCTTCCACTGCTTTCTGGTTTTAAGAAGGGCTAGCAGAGTCGAGGAACCTGCTAATTAATCTGCACAGCGCTTATTCACCATCAGGAAAGACAGTAAGAAGGGTAAGGGAAGAGGCAACTAACAATTAACATTGCCTATTATGATTCACGTGGCAGAGAGCCTTTTCTGTCCATCTTCAAAGAGCGAATTGGCACATATATGATTAAAGGGGTGACAGCGAGAAGGGATTACTCTGCTACTGCGCTTCCTTCCTCCTCTCTCTCTCTCTAAAGAGTAAACTACCTTTGCTTTTGCAACTGATGGCACTGAGGAAAAGAAACCAACTGCCCAAGAGGGCATTCCCCATTCGTCCCACTACCTTCCTAGCCCAGATCGGATTCACGTGCAAAACCTTTTTTTTCCAATTATGGGAGTTTCACTCATGGAAGGATAAAGGATATACATTCCTCTCTCTTTTAAGTACGACTAACAGGAAGAAAAGGTCAATAGGGCAGAGCAGGTCAGCTATGTTTTCAACTCTCGATAGTCATCTCCCGAAGCCCTTTCTGCAGTACTTCTTTCGTAGTTAAGTGCTTTTTTCAATCTCTTTTATTGTAACTTCGCTTCAATCAGTCCAGTCAAGCTAGAAAGCAAAGGCCCAACAGAGCTCATAGAGCCGGTCACCGTTTGCCTACGATCCTTTCTGACTCTTTTTGGAAAGCCCTGTTTTTATTGCCTTTGTGTCAAGTGCGAGATTGGCATCGAGAAGGCCTGGGACCAATGAGCCCGCTACTATGGCTCCGAAATGGGGTCTGCGGGCACCTGATCGACGTAAGATCCTTTCTCAAGAAAGATGAAGAGCAAACCAGAGTTCAAATCAAAAAGAAGAGTGACGCTCTTGCCCTAAGAAAGAGGCTTAAGTAATCGTTCGCAGGCGAAATGAAATTACGTAAAGAAAGAAAGAGACTTTCGGAAAGTGGTTCAGGTAGCTCCAGCGGACTGTAAATCCGTAAGAGCCGGGCATCTGGGACTGTAAATCCTCATGCGGTTCGACTCCGCACCCACTTAAGACTGTTCCGCCGCGGGTGGCGCCCAGATAAGAAAGCTTATGTTCCGGCGGATCGAAATTTCCTATTTTGCTCAGTCAGAAGGAAGGCTAGCTATATGCTTAACACATGCAAGTCGAACGTTGTTTTCGGAGAGCTCAGCTGGTTAGAGCAAAGGACTGAAAATCCTTCGTGGTTCGATTCCACTTCGAGCTGTTGAGTTGGCAGTGAAAGTGTCATTCCTTCTCGCTGGGAGTGCACTTCATCGAGTTGGAGGTACATTGGTAAGTAAGCGCTTCCTTCGATTGTGAGATCCTTACATGCAGTCTCTTGCCAGGCAGGGGAATGGGAATCCTTCTTTTGCCTTCCCGGCTGGGCTTTCTTTGTTTTGAGTTTGGAGGTGATTGGCAAGCGGAGGAATGAATAGCAGGATAGTTTGGAAGGGAATTGTTTGATGTTAGCTCGCTAGGAACGGAAACGGAACCTAGAGGAGAAGAGGAAGAGTTCAGTTCTGGTCTTTATCTCCTTTCTCCTTGCGCCCAAGTCTTCCTTTCGTGCCTTAAGATCCACTTGTTGGGGAACGAATAGAAGGTTTTGGGGTGATTTTTGACTTACGGCTTTAGATATGCGTATGGTAGAAGAGTCTTATGTGTCGGTTTGGGAGGTCCTCTCTAAGCTTGCCTCTGTTCTTTGCATCTCGTTTCATGCTTTAGTTGATCAACGTAGCCCTTCTCTTTGCAGATGGGCAAATTGTTCAGCAAGCGTTATGTTTCGAGACCACGTCAGGATTAATTTGATAGTAAGTTGTAAGAAGACTGACTTCCCCTTCCGATTAACAATCTCTTCCTTCCCTTTGAAGTTATGAGCATTCATTTCCAAATTCTGAACGTTCATCTCTCTGTTAGTAGTTGTTGGAGTACTGTGGAAATCTTAGAAAACTAAAAAAAGAAATGTAAACTCCCCTATTTCCTCCTTGTGCTATTCGCGCTATCATACTCCTCATACCATATAGCAATGGCTCGGGTCGACCTATTGAGTTGAGAGACGGAATTTTATTTTCCTTAATAAACTGCTCATTTCACACAAACCCTGTCTACGA